GTTTCCACGGGGTAGAACCTCCTCAGGGAATATAAGGTTTTCATGAGGCTGATCTTGAGCCGCCATCCAAGCACGAATACCTTCGTTTAAAAGAATATTTTTGGTGTAGAAAGTCTCAAATTCGGGATCTTCCGCTGCACGGATTTCCTGAGAAACGAAGTCATAGGCACGTAGGTTCAGAGCTAGACCAACTACTCCAAGAGCGCTCATCCATAAACCGGTTACTGGTACAAATAACATAAAGAAATGTAACCAACGTTTATTGGAAAAAGCAACCCCAAAGATTTGAGACCAAAAGCGATTGGCAGTAACCATTGAATAAGTTTCTTCAGCTTGAGTTGGGTTAAAAGCGCGGAATGTATTTGCACCATCACCATCTTCAAATAAAGTATTTTCGACGGTAGCACCATGAATAGCACATAGCAGAGCAGCGCCCAATACACCAGCAACCCCCATCATATGAAATGGGTTCAATGTCCAATTATGAAATCCTTGAAAAAAGAGGATGAATCGAAATATAGCTGCTACACCAAAACTAGGTGCAAAAAACCAACCAGACTGACCTAGTGGATAAATCAAGAATACCGAAACAAAAACAGCGATTGGAGCAGAGAATGAAATTGCATTATAAGGTCGCAATTGAACAGATCGAGCAAGTTCAAATTGACGTAACATGAAACCGATTAGTCCGAAAGCGCCGTGGAGAGCAACAAAAGTCCACAGACCACCCAATTGACACCAGCGGGTAAAATCCCCTTGTGCTTCGGGACCCCATAGTAACAACAAAGAATGCGCTAAACTATTAGCAGGAGTAGAAACTGCAGCGGTTAAGAAGTTGCAGCCTTCCAAATAGGAACTGGCTAATCCATGGGTATACCATGAAGTTACAAAGGTTGTACCGGTGAACCAACCTCCTAAGGCGAAATAGGCACAAGGAAAAAGCAATAGACCGGACCAACCTACAAAAACGAAACGGTCCCTCCGTAACCAGTCATCCATAATATCAAATAAATCCTTTTCTTCTTTGGTAAATTTACCAAGGGCTATAGTCATAGTGATCCTCCTATTCAACTACTTCAACCATTTCCGAACACCCCGTAGCATGTTTAGGGCTTTGGAAGTTTTGATCATTATATCTACAATTTTATTTTTCGTACATTGACCTCTGCCCTTTGAATGGGTTTCGAAGATCAAAATCCTTTATTGATATTGGTCCATCCTGGCCTAGGTAAATTCATTAATTCAATTCAGTTATTCCTTACCTATTTAACCCCATGAACCATGAATTGTCTTATGACTCATCAATCAGATAGATTCATCTTTTGAAAGAACCGCTCAAAGAACAAAGGATCCTATCCTTCTCTCGCTACTAGTTGATTCGAAGATCTACTTCTCTCCTTTCATCAACTAATCTTATTCTTGGACTTTGTTCGTGAGATTGATAAAATTAAAATTCTTCCGTATTCCTCTAATTTCTATGTACATTAAACTACTACAGTATCCTGTATTTTATTACTTTATTTTCTTTATTCTTTCATGTTCTTTTATTGTCTTCTTTCTTATTCTATTTCCTTTTCCTTCAGAAGAAAATAAAACTTCAGAGTCTATTTTTTCAGGGGCTGAAAGAAGAAATACACATCAATTTTTTTTTTACATTTCGTTTTATCTGTTAGAAAGGAAAAAAGAATGAATTTTCCTAGAATTAAATTCAATACAATATTAAATATATAGAAGACTGTAAATGAAAGTCTTTTTCTCACATTTATTCTACATTACATTGTCAGAACACAAATCTCGTATGTACCAATAGGTAAATTTTTGATACATGAAGCCATGATCTAGATCTAATAGATATATAGAAATCTTATTCTATCTAATTCTACCTAATATTCTATATCGATTCTCTATAGTATCTAAATTCGAAATATATAATCTAAAAAGAGAATGGATAAAAAAAAAGATAAAGAAATAAAGAGAAATGTAGATATAAAAAAAATTATCCTGTGTTTTGGAATCAAAGAAGGATATAGAAAAGGTCTTTGCTATGTCTCTTATGTTATGAAACTTTTTTTATGGGAAAGAAAGGAATAGCCATTTATTCCTATAGAGCATCTAGGAGTAAGAAGATTTAATCGGAAATATCGACGGATTTCCGCAGAGTCCAAAAAAATATGAAAATGAAAAGAGAGACCCACTGTTCCGATTTCATCTATATCGAATTTTAATATCAGGATAGTGGATATAATAATAATTCAATGGGTTAGGTTCACTTACTTTTTCTTTTGTTGATTTCGAATCTTTCATTTTTTTTTTTTTATTAAAACAATGTAAAGTCAAATAGGAATGTTTGGCGATTGAAAAGAAAATTTATCACTAGTATTACTATACTATAACTTATTAGAATGATAACTTATGCTAATTCATTCATTTTTAGAAGTATACGCTTTCTTACTTTTTGATATTACAAATATCAATAGTATCTCTATTCTCTCTTAAAATATGAATACTCCCACGAGAGTTTTAGGATAAAAGCCCCTTATCGGATTTGAACCGATGACTTACGCCTTACCATGGCGTTACTCTACCACTGAGTTAAAAGGGCTTGTTTCATTTTATTCCTTAAAAAACCACTATGAGTTTAGTGAATATAAATATATTGAATTATAACATATTTATAGATATATATTTTATTTGCATAATGGCTTATTCCCCAACGAAAAATTTGATTTACAGCAATTTTATTTACCTAGTGCATATAGGGTAACCTAGGAAATATAGGGCAAATAAAAAAGGTTTTTGACATTGGATTTCATAAATATCAATCCAATGAATGGACTCACGACGGACTCTAATTGAATCGACGTCTATCATAACGAAATTCATTGGATTGATACATGTACCTACTAATTCAACATAGATTCAAGATATTTTATTGAGTCGTTGATGAAGAGATTCGATGAACAAAATTCTTAGAAAAAAGTCCAAATCATAAATATAAATTCTAAATCGAAATATAGTACATAATAAAAAATAGATTTATATAGAATAGCGATTCTAATGAATGATTCAGAAATAGACAAAAAATTCTATGGAATCATGAAAGACGAAAAAATACTTCGGATCTAGTCAGACCATATCATTCTATTGTATATTGACAATTTCAAAAAAACTGCTCATACTATGAGCATAGTGTGCTGGTGGTCGGGCAAATATGCCCCCATCGTCTAGTGGTTCAGGACATCTCTCTTTCAAGGAGGCAGCGGGGATTCGACTTCCCCTGGGGGTAAGGTATTACGAAAGGAAAAATTGATCAGGGATTCTCAGTAAGCCCAGAATTTATTCTTCCTGGGTCGATGCCCGAGCGGTTAATGGGGACGGACTGTAAATTCGTTGGCAATATGTCTACGCTGGTTCAAATCCAGCTCGGCCCAAGAATTCGCTAATCCACACACATGAAATGATATAACCCCTTTGTTCTCCAGAAATGCCCGATACGAAAGAAAAAAAGGAAAATTGTTGTCCCACCCGCTATTTTTTGTTTGGCTCTTTTCTTTTCCTTTTTTCAAAAAAATTATGATCTTGCTGATGATCTAGATTCATATCATGATCTGTAAGTATAAAGTCTAAGAAAAAAAAATAGTTTTTTCTTTCCATTACTTTATTATTTTTTTTCATTGAAAGAACGATTATCAATCGATTTGGAAATAAGTAAAGGATTACTCGTAATCCTTGTTGTTCGCACTAAAAAGCATTGATATATATATCACTCACGTCTCTGTTACAAGACGACGATTCTAATATAAATAGAAAGTCTTTGAATGAAATCATAAGACTATGTATACCGTATACTTTATTTCCCTGGGATTGTAGTTCAATTGGTCAGAGCACCGCCCTGTCAAGGCGGAAGCTGCGGGTTCGAGCCCCGTCAGTCCCGACGGATCAAAATGTAATACAAAAAAAAATACATAAATTTCTCTCTCCTTTTTCTGTAAAATGTAAAAAGAGGATAAATAGCATAATGTCATTCCCAAGGAATCCTTCTTAATTTTTCTATTTTTTATTTGTTATTTTTCATTTCCCATCATTTCATTTCCCATCAAACAAATATGGGAATTTCCATTTCGTTACCTAGTACCGATTTGTGGGAGAGAAAGATATGTGGATTAGTAAAGATATGTGGATTAGTACAATTATTCGTAGCATCATATGGAGTATTTCAAAATAATACCATACTGGGGATCTGGCATTTTCGATTACTCCGACGTCTTGTAATGTAAAATAGAGTACCATATGTTCGTCGGGAACACATACATAAATGGAATTTGTACGATACAAAATGAATTTAACATAGTGACTTTGATAGAATACTTTATTATAAAGTATCTTCTTTTTTGACTACGATTTTGTGTAACCTCAATTACTAATTTGAATTTGAAACAATCTATCTCATTCAAACCTCCCACTGAATTTTTTTGATATATTATACGCGTTCCTTTCCTAATCCAAGGAAGGAGGAGTCTTAATAAAATAAAGATCAAATAAAAAGAAGGATCCCACTTCTTTTAGTTTTGGCGAGGGACTGAATAATCTTTTAAGGGTTTTTGTCAAAGAAAAAAACTCTAAATATAGTGAATTTGAGAGATTTTTTATACTGGGACTCATTTTTATCACACCTTTTTTGGTTTCCAAGAAGATTAGCTTCTTAAAGGAGTTAAGTTATAACCCCTCGTTATTTTTTCTTTTTTTTTTTTTTTTGCTTTTATCCTTTGTTTGGGTTTGTTTGTAACCAATGTAAGCGTAAAGGCGTTTAGATGAGACTTCATCAGATGAGAAAGCAGTCGTTTAGATAAAAGAAAGAATGGAAAAAGTGATAAATAAAAAAGAAAAAGAAAGTCAAGAAATTTTTGATTCGGTATGGATAAAGGATCTTCCTATGTTATACTATTTAATTCTCGACGATGAATCGATTTGATAGTTCAGATATTGTTATTCATGATATTTAATTTACAGGCGAAAGAGTTATCATCTCTATGGGATTAAATCCCGAGTTATTGCGAAGTAAAGAAAAATCAAATAAATAGTGAGATTATGGAAGTAAATATTCTCGCATTTATTGCTACTGCACTGTTCATTCTAGTTCCTACTGCCTTTTTGCTTATAATATACGTAAAAACGATCAGTCAAAGTCAGGGCGATAAAGTTGAATGAAACTTGACTTCTTAAGTCTTGTCAATGATTGAAGAAACAAACTGAAAAGGATTCCAATTTCGTGTCTTAAATGAAATGAGCGGACTAGAATCAACAGTATTCTATGAGATCCGATAGTATGAGTATGGTAGAAAGAAATAGGAATCTTTCTACCATACTCTCTATTATTGTTATTGTTATGTAGTGTATTTGTACTGGATAATGATGTAGGCGGCTTAATCTTAATATAGATCAATCTACAATCTAAATATGTATTTTCCTACATGTATATATGAATTATCGAGATGTATTCACTTAATTGAATATTTAATAACCGAACCGCTTTCTTTTCTCTTTAAACAGTTTTAAACAGTAAAGGGGGAAACAGAACAAATAAAAAGGCAAATAGAAAGGTTAAAAAGGTTTACACTCTTCCGCATTGTCTAGATCTGTAACGCTGTTAAGAGCGGGGTTTATCAAAATAGCAATTTTAGGAAGAATTTGGTTAGAAACGGATTTCAAATCATTTGTATTCGTTCCTTATTTGTTTGATTGAAATGATATTATTCGTATTTTTTTTATTATTCATATATAGAATAGAAGTCATATATATATATGAATATATATATGAAATAATATAGAAAGTTCTTATTCATATATAGGATTATAGTTATTCAATATATATTTGATTATTAATAGACTACATTACTCTACTAGAATTAAATAGAATATGGAAATGCAGATAATTTTATCTAAAATTAAATAAAATTTAAATAATAATTAATAAGAAGAGTTAAATCTTTGCCAAACAATTTATAAAACAATTGATGCAGTTTGATTCCTCAGTTCAATTCGTAGTACCTCGACTCTAGAGTCCACTTCTTCCCCATACTACGAGTGAAAGGGAAAATGTAAAGACTACCATTAAAGCAGCCCAAGCGAGACTTACTATATCCATGTGAATTCTATCCCCTATCTCTATGAATATGAAGGAATTATTCCATTATTATTCACTAATAATAGTCGAATTATTGGCACAGAGTCAAAAAAGGATTTTGCTCCCTACCATTGATGAAACGATCTAATAAATCCAATTCAATTCTAATTAGTATATGATTTGTAGTAGAATCGGTAAAGATTAAGTACAAGCAAAATAAGCAGCGACGCTCTTGGAAGTAGCAAGAAAATTTTTCTAACATGTAGGAACAATAACATGTTTTGTTGTGCTTCATTAACTCAAACGTCTAAAAAAGATAGAATCAAGATGGGTCGCTATTTATTACATACCCCTATTTTTTTCCATTTTATCGAATCTGTACCTTACCTTCTCCCCATTCTCTATGTAAAACAATCGTAAGACAGTCTAGTCAAGAATGGAATAAGAATTCCCTAAAAGAACTTCGTTTTTTTTTTTTATTTTATATAAAAAATAGAAAAGTAAAAAAGGCCAATTAATCCATTCAATCAATCTAATTAGTTCAATCAATCTAATTAGTATTGAATGCCTCAGTACTCAGATATTTTTATGAGTCTGTAGACAAAGTACCTTACGCCATTTCTGCAATTACTAATTAACTTCCTCTTGAGTATTCACTCTACTTTAAGATCCAATCAGTAGACATTACATTAGTAGTGTAAGGGCTATCAGATTAAGATTTATCAATTCCCCACTACTAGAAACTTGCCTTGAATCCGAGACGAAAGGATTTACAGCACTTTAGAGGACAGAACTTTCAGATGTTTAGAATCAAGCAAGTATCAAGAATCCCTTTCTTACTTTGGGATTGCGTTGAGAACAAATTTGGCAAGTTAAATCAGCAAAACAATAGGGGTATTTCGAAGCTTTTGTTGATCAGGCGACACCCGGATTTGAACTGGGGAAAAAGGATTTGCAGTCCCCCGCCTTACCGCTCGGCCATGCCGCCAAGACGATACAAAATAGCTGAAAATACCCCCCTTTTTAGATTGAGTTGAGAAATCAAATGTGGCTTTTCAGTCACAAAAGCAAAAATTCAGGACAAATCGGGACCATTAACTATGTGACTGTGAATTCATGAACGATTCTCGGATTTGAATCTAAAATTGTCTTTCCCTAATGATCTTTCCCTAATGATATAAAAAATCCAAATTAATACATAACTAATCAAGATTAAAAAAAAAGTCTTCTCAGTTATATTAATATTATAATAGCAATTATGCATATATGTAAACCCCAGAACCTAAATTGTTTTACAGATATCTAATCAAATACCTTAACTGTTCTGTATATGATTTTTATCTATAGAAAATAGTAACTTTGATAGAACACGACATAGGCTGTCCCGAATAGAAATTCAATAAAGGAGGAGATATGTATAGATAGCTAGAGTCATATATGAACATGTTTAATAAATACAAGTCTTTTTACGCACTTAAATCATATTATATGAATTAGACTAAAAAATTAGGTAAAAGCGTCTCCTTTATATTATATGATTATATGCGAATCTTTTTTTTAACTGAATCGATGAAAAATGAAATATTAAGCAACTTTTTAGTTTTTCTGATTATTATGTCTTTCTCTCATCAAACAGACCAAATCCGGAATACGTTTATTTTGCTGGTATCTAATCGGATTGTAATATCATAATAGTGGTAAAAATGAAATAACTTTTGATATTTTATACAAAGCTAAAACTCTATAAAATAAGTCGAAGTTAAATAAAATCTTTCATTTTCTTTCCATTTGTATCTGTTTTCAAATTCCAATTTGCTCTTTATTCCTCTGTTCATACTAGGATAAAATTTCATGCGATTTAGTAAACAGAATATTCAATTCCATCGTTGCTAGATCGATCCATATTTTTGGATAAAGAATGATTCAATAATGGGATTTTTTCGATAAATGATAAATTCAAAATGCTGGGGGATGGAAATGAGGGAACGTCTACAATACCTGGGTTTAATCAGATACAATTTGAAGGGTTTTGTAGGTTTATTGATCATGGCTTAACCGAAGAACTTTCTAAGTTTCCAAAAATTGAAGATACAGAGCAAGAAATTGAATTCCAATTATTTGCGGAAACATATCAATTAGTGGAACCATTGATAAAAGAAAGAGATGCTGTATATGAAGCAATCACATATTCTTCTGAATTATATGTATCCGCGAGATTAATTTGGAAAACCAGTAGGGATATGCAAAAACAAACCCTTTTTATTGGAAACATTCCTCTAATGAATTCCCTGGGAACCTCTATAGTAAATGGAATATACAGAACTGCGATCAATCAAATCTTGCAAAGCCCCGGTATCTATTATCGGTCCGAAGCGGACCATAACGGAATTTCGGTCTATACCGGCACCATAATATCAGATTGGGGAGGAAGATTCGAATTAGAGATTGATAGAAAAGCAAGGATATGGGCTCGTGTAAGTAGGAAACAGAAAATCTCTATTCTAGTTCTATCATCAGCTATGGGTTTGAATCTAAGGGAAATTTTAGAAAATGTTTGCTACCCTGAGATTTTCTTGTCTTTCCTAAATGAGAAGGATAAAAAAAAAATAGGGTCAAAGGAAACTGCTATTTTGGAGTTTTATCAACAATTTACGTGTGTAGGCGGAGATCCAGTATTTTCTGAATCTCTATGTAAGGAATTACAAAAAAAATTCTTTCAACAAAGATGTGAATTAGGAAAGATTGGCCGACGAAATATGAACCAGAGATTGAATCTTGATCTACCTCCGACTAATACATTTTTGTTACCGAGAGATATATTGGCGGCTGCGGATTATTTGATTGGAATGAAATTTGGAATGGGCACGCTTGATGATATGAATCATTTAAAAAATAAGCGTATTCGTTCGGTTGCGGATCTCTTACAAGATCAATTTGGGTTGGCTTTGGTTCGTTTAGAAAATATGGTTCGAGGCACTATATGTGGAGCAATTAGACATAAATTGATACCGACTCCTCAGAGTTTGGTACCTTCAACTCCATTAACAACTACTTATGAATCTTTTTTCGGGTTACACCCATTATCTCAAGTTTTAGATCGAACTAATCCATTGACACAAACAGTTCATGGGAGAAGGTTGAGTTATTTGGGACCTGGAGGATTGACAGGGCGAACTGCGAATTTTCGGATACGAGATATCCATCCTAGTCACTATGGACGCATTTGTCCAATTGACACGTCTGAAGGAATCAACGTTGGGCTTATTGGATCCTTAGCAATTCATGCGAAAATTGGTCATCGGGGCTCTCTAGAAAGCCCGTTTTATGAAATCTTTGAAGAATCAAAATCAAAAAAAAACCGGATGTTTTATTTATCACCAAATAGAGATGAATACTATATGATAGCAGCAGGAAATTCTTTGGCACTGAGTCGAGGTATTCAGGAAGAACAGGTTGTTCCAGCTCGATACCGTCAAGAATTCCTGACTATTGCATGGGAACAGGTTCATCTTCGCAGTATTTTTCCCTTCCAATATTTTTCTATTGGAGCTTCCCTTATTCCTTTTATCGAGCATAATGACGCGAATCGAGCTTTAATGAGTTCTAATATGCAACGTCAAGCAGTTCCGCTTTCTCAGTCCGAGAAATGCATTGTTGGAACTGGAGCGGAACGACAGGTGGCTCTAGATTCAGGAGTTTCTGTTATAGCCGAACACGAGGGAAGGATCATTTATGCTGATACTGACAAAATTTTTTTATTAGGCAATGGGGATATTTTCAATATTCCATTAGTTGTGTATCAACATTCTAACAAAAATACTTGTATGCATCAAAAAGGTCGGGTTCAGCGGGATAAGTGCATTAAAAAGGGACAAA